AAAGGGGACATTAAAACCTTGTTTATCCTTTAGTTGACAGTTCTTATCTTCATCGCGGGGTAGAGCAGTTTGGTAGCTCGCGAGGCTCATAACCTTGAAGTCACGGGTTCAAATCCCGTCTCCGCAACAAGTTTTTTTGTAAAAAAAGGGGGGGTTTACTCTTTTTACTTTACTCTGTTAACTACTAATTAACAATTAATTACCTCTTTTTTTAGTAACAGAAAAGAAGGACGAGGACAAAACCACTATATATACTATTACTATCACGGTCAATTCTATTGACTCATTTATCTGAATTCAAAATTACCTCAAATACATTACCTACATTACCCTAGGCGGATAGCGGGAATCGAACCCGCGTCTTCTCCTTGGCAAGGAGAAATTTTACCATTCGACTATATCCGCATCCGCATTTTTTTATTCTTTATAAAATATACTAAAAAAGAGTAAATCAAAATTCAAAATGAAAGAATAATTTTCACTCTATTTCTATCTATTCTATCTATATATCATAGATAGAAATAGATAGAAATGGATTTTCTCTATATTTATTTCTATATTATTTCAATAATAATTATTAATTAGTAGAATTAGAACTCTATTAATATTTTATAATATTTTACTTATTATTGTTAGAAATTCTATATAGATTATTAGAAGTTTCTTATCTAGTATTTATTATTTAGAAGAGATTTTCTATATTTCTAATATATTTTAGATTTAGAATTTAGATTACTAAAACTAAAGTATATTCTATTATATTACTTCTTATATAATTTATAATTTAATTAATTAATATTAAAAGTTTTTAGATTTTAGAATAAACTAGTTATGATTTTTTGATATTCTAATCAAATATTATTATTTTAAAGTTTAAATAAAAAGTTCTAACTTTAAAATCTAAAATAAGTCATTTTTTAATAAAAATGAGCATAAAACAATAACAATAAAGAAATGGGATTTTTGAGAATTCTAATTCATATTCTTTTTTATCCTGTTTTCCGGTATCATTTTATAATAAGGTTTTTTGTTGGACCCCTCCCTCTAATTTTGTGTTCATTTTTTATTTGCATTCTTATGCATTTTGAGGGCTTATATTTCATTTTAAGGTGTCTCGCATAATCGAAAGAATTTCGGATTCGGAGGGGGGGGTCATTTCATTTTTTTATCTGTAAAATAAGGGGTTCAAGAGATGAGAGAATTAAGGATACCTACCAGAAACACTAATACAATCCATAAGGATGTCCCGGAAAATACAACATTTTTGTTACTCGACCAACCCTCAGGAGAAGCAAATACAACGGGTACACTTATCAGTAAGATTAATGAAGTAGCAATTAACGCAAAAATAGCCAATTGGAAAGCAATAGTCATCTTTCTAATCCTCCAAGTTACCAACAAAAGAACTATACCATTTAATCCATCTCTTAATTCAAAAAAAAAAAGATATAATTGTAGGAAAATGTATCATAGAGGGATTTTCCGTTTTTTCATGAATACATTAATTCTAATTAATTCTAAATTCTATATGAATATGAATTTTTTATATGAATTATTAACACACTTTTAACCGCTTTATTCGGACATGGGGTCGGGAGTAGTTTCTTTTTTTCTTTTTTTTACTTCGGCAATGATCGTGCTAGATTATGCATTTAAAAGTATCTATATCTCTAAATAGATAGTTATAAATGGACTTATCCCTTCACCCCAGTATTTTTCTATATTCTATAATATAGTCATGGTATCCATTCCTACGCTTTGGTCCTGTTCTATATTGGTAGAATAAATAAGAAAATTAGAATAATTTTTTCTAAATTATCTTTTGGAGAGATGGCCGAGTGGTTGATAGCTCCGGTCTTGAAAACCGGTATAGTTCAGAACAAAGAACTATCGAGGGTTCGAATCCCTCTCTCTCCTTTTGCTCGGCAAATACAAACGGATTTGTTTTGTATTGGTTTACCAGGTTCAGTATCATAAAGGTGAATGGCTCGGCTAGGTAGGATAGCCGAGCCAAAAAAAATAAGTTAGAGAGAAAAATGGAAAGAAAGGAAATAGTAATATCTTTTTTTTTAGGTATGACCCAATCTACCGAGGTGGAATCAAATTAAGTCCTACTTCAAGTCTTGGATTTATTCCCTCAGTTAAGAGGAGTCATAGAAAGAACAGGTTCAAAATCACGATCAATTCCTTTTTCAAATCCCGCAGCAGCAGCTCTAGCCCTTCCCGCGTGCCATAAATGACCTACGAATAGGAAGAATCCTAGAACAAAATGAGAGGTAGCTAACCAACTTCGAGGAGAAACATAATTGACTGCATTGATCTCGGTAGCTACACCACCTACAGAATTTAAAGAACCCAAGGGGGCATGGGTCATATATTCCGCGGAACGTCGTTCTTGCCAAGGTTGTATGTCGTTTTTCAGCCTACTTAAGTCCAAACCATTGGGACCCCTTAGAGGTTCTAACCAGGGAGCGCGTAGATCCCAAAAACGCATAGTTTC